AATACACCCAATGCCAAATAGCTGCCAAGAAGCACAAGCCAGAAAACACAATATGTGCCCCTGCCACGCCTTCATAACTCCAAATGCCCGGATTCGTTATAGTTCCTCCTGAGATATTCCAACCCCCCCACGAATTGGTTATTCCTAAACGAGTCATGAAGGGTATAACGAACATGCCTTGTCTCCACATTGGATCAAGAACAGGGTCAGAGGGATCAAAAACTGCTAATTCATATAGAGACATCGAGCCGGCCCAACCAGAAACTAGAGCTGTATGCATTATATGGACAGAAAGCAATCGACCGGGATCATTCAATACGACAGTATGAACACGATACCAAGGCAAACCCATGTAAATACCCCTTTCTAAAAAATTCTAAAAAATAAACAGACATTATGTAATTTTATCGCATTGGAAAAGACTAGACCGTGTACTTCACCTGTTCGGTAGAAAAGGGATTAATATTTATTTGTATTCCCTTCTTTTATCTTCAAGGAAATAGAAATATAAAAGAACAATTCTGTTTATAATTCTGTTTATATTTAATAATATATATTTAATAATAACAAAGAGAAACAGATCTTATTCTATACCCGATAAGTACCAATACGCAATGGGAGTATTTTGTTTGGGGAAAAGAATACATAGATACTTGTTTATCTTTATCATTTGAAATCATTCGAACAATTGTCCGATCCGATCGATCCGTTAGTTCCAATTTTTATTTATTCATTCTGCCTTCCTCTATGAGACTTCCAGTCTATATATAAAATATAAAGTCTATATCTATATTATAATCATTATAATCTATATACACTAGATTATATCTACTATGACTATGATATATAAATCTATATTCTATATTCTAATAAATATATAATATATAAATATATATAAATATAATATTTATAATATTCTGTCATGTATCATAGTACATCATAGTACATAGTATATATACATGGTATATATAATACATATATATACATATATATATAAAATATAAATATATTTAAATATATATAATTAAATATATATAAAATATAAATATAAATATAATTATAATATAAATATATAAAAATAAATTAAATATAATAAATATAAAATATAAATTATATGTAATGTAATTATTAATTTTAATAATTAATAATTTTTTATTAATTTAAGAAATAAAGATAAAAAATGATGAAAACAATAAAGCCATTGTTTTGTTACGTTTCCATATTAAAGTTAAAGTATAGTACTTCATTTTTTCTTTATTTTAATGCCCGTTGGTGTTCCAAAAGTGCCTTTTCGGAGTCCTGGAGAGGAAGATGCTGTTTGGGTTGACTTATAGTGCGACTTGTTAGACATATTGGTCATATGGGATTTCCCCGTTACCTCCCCCGATCGAGTATTCTCTGTTTCGCCCAATCCAATAGATATATATTCAATTCAATATTGTATTGATTGAACCATCAAAAATTCGGAGCGTGAAGCACAATTAGATCAATTCCTATTGGGGATCAATATTATCAATTATTCTAATTGATGGTTTACTTGGACTGAGAAAATTAAAGTATACAGGCTCCGCTCATAGAATACCAAATTGGGAATGGTAAGAGTAAAGTACTAGAATGGGAGTGTAATTGTAGTAATATAAATATTGATGTAAATGTAGTAGTAAATGTAGTAATATTAAATTAAAATATTTAAATATAATAAATATAATATAATATAATTATTTAATTTAATTATTTATTAATTTTATTAATTATTATTATATATAATTAATTATTATTATATATATATATAATACTATATGATCTATACGATACGATTACACGATATAATTACCACTTGTATCATAGGCTATTCTTAGCCTTACTATAGAGATAATCTCAAACTGTCTAACAAGTACTATGATGAATACATGGAATCGTTTGGGTAAAGGTATGAAACGAATTGAAAAAAAAAAATAAGCAGTACTGAAATCATTTGCCCTATATGTGCAAATATAATTCGGGCAAATATTCCCCCGGAGTAGAACAAAAACCTAAAATAATTGAAAGGACCCATTCAGGAACAAGAAAATTACATCGTGATTTGAATTTTTATGAAACAATACATCAATGAGAAGTTAGTTCAATAAGTTACGAAAATTCTTTTTTTTTTTACTTTTTATACATTATAGAATATAGGGAACGGGAAGGAGGCCAAAACTCATGTTAAAAAAAAAAAAATGGAAGAAAAGCAAAACGCTTCATTAGAAAAACAGTTAGAAAAAAAAAGAAATAAGACTGGAATCGACACATTGATTTTTTTCTCTTTTGAACCGTATGCATCCAAAGGTGCACGTACGGTTACACAGGGATACAATTTTGCCCTAATCAACCGACTTCATCGAGAAAGACTACTTTTTTTAGGCCAAGAGGTTGATAGCGAGATCTCGAATCAACTTGCTGGTCTCATGGTATATCTCAGCATAGAAGATGCTACTAGGGATCTTTATTTGTTTATAAACTCTCCAGGCGGATGGGTAATACCAGGAATAGCCATTTATGACACTATGCAATTTGTGGTACCCGATGTACATACAATATGCATGGGATTAGCAGCTTCAATGGGATCTTTCATTTTGGTCGGAGGAGAAATTACCAAACGTTTAGCATTCCCTCACGCTTGGCGCCAATGAGTTTTTTTATAAAAAAAAAAGAAGACTATGCCTTCGCTCTATCGAATATGAATCAAATAATAATAATAAAAAAAAAAAAAGAATAAGTAATAATAGCATGGCACTTCGAGTTCGATATGAGCAAACCATTATTGTTTTTTCCTAACATGAGATTTTGTATTGAGATAATAGTATGAAAAAGAAGGGTTATTACCAATTGGATCTTGATCTTATGTGTCAAGAGTTAATTTCAGCGTCACAAACCATTTTTCTTCCACACCAGAAGTCTCTTTCTTATCTTTATGTTATCAGAGAAAGAGTCAAAAAAAATGGAAAAATTTATTTTATCCTTCTTGGATCGTATCAAAAAGAAACTTTGGGATTGCTAAACCACAGACAAGATAAATAGATAAATTATAAAATTATATAAAATAGAATTATATAAAATAGATAAATTATATATAATAAATAAATAATATAATAAATATATAATAAAGTAAAATAAAGCAACAGAACCATCATAGTATTTTTCTTTACTACTACGAAAGGAAGGGTGGTAAATGGATCATCTAAACATTTGGATCATATGAGTTATATTTCTTCTTTTCGATAGAAGAAATTCTATTGCAAAAGGAAAGGAAGAAAAAAGAAATTCCATTACAGAGCCGTATGCAATGTACAAAATATGCCCGTACGGTTGTTTAATTTCTTCTTGTTATTTTGATTCCCCCTTACTTTAATCAAATCGTGCGAGATACGCATAGAAGAATCGTTCATGATGTTATATCAATATCATCAGGGTTATGATTCACCAACCTGCTAGTTCTTTTTATGAGGCACAAGCAGGGGAATTTATCCTGGAAGCAGAAGAACTGTTGAAGATTCGCGAAAACCTCACAAAAGTTTATGTACAAAGAACGTACAACCCTTTATGGGTTATATCCGAAGACATGGAAAGGGATGTTTTTATGTCAGCAACAGAAGCCCAAGCTCATGGCATCGTTGATCTTGTAGCGGTCGAAGATGAGAATACTGGAGATTTTATATTTATATAAATATAGAATTCCATTTCAAAATTAGAATTTTCCGTGATTTGATAGTGAATAGAAATCTTTCATAATCATCAACCATCAGGTTAAGATCGATCTAAGCCAACCCACTCTATTCTATCTAGAATGAGATTATATAGACACGACATGCCAACCATTAAACAACTTATTAGAAACGCAAGACAGCCAATAAGAAATGTCACGAAATCCCCCGCTCTTCGAGGATGTCCTCAGCGTCGAGGAACATGTACTAGGGTGTATGTGCGACTCGTTCAGTTCAGATCATGAGTTTGAAGAAATGAAAAAAATTTTTCCAGTATCAATGAACACTACCAATGAATAGGATAGATAGAGTGAAAGACCGCCATTTAATTTACTATCTAAATAACTATCTAAAAATGAGGATCTATCATTTACCTATTATATTATGTAATGTAATTTATGGTTTCTATTGGTGCAAATCCAATCACTCCGTTTTAGATGAGAAGCAATTCTCCATTGGTAGCAAATAGTTATCCATTAAGCGGAGGAAATAGTTTTATAAGAAGCAAAAGGGTTATGCTCCTATTCTTATTTCTTATTCTTGAAAAAAAAAACGGACTAACAGGGTCAGCTACCTAGCCAACTTTTACTTTACAGAATTAAATGCCGTCACTGTATGGATAGCTTTTTTGTGAAAAGGACTATTACTTTCTAATTATAATTAGAAAAAAAAATAATTCTAATTGAAAAAAGGATGGGGTAGAGCCAAAGAGTGTGAACTATACAAGTTCACAATAAAATTCGATGAAATGTAAAGAAGAGGCTCCGGTGTATAGAGAGGACCTCACCGTTTAAAAAGTTGCCATAGAAACGAGGAAACCCACTATTTAGCAGCAGTAGAATTTATTATTTCCAGGCAAGATACCCGGAAGTAAAAATTGTGGTCGGGAAGGTCATAGTAGCAAAAGCCATTGGAATTTATATTTTATATATAGGAAAAATCCGTTTTGTTATTAATCGACCGGAGGAAAAGTATGACTGAAAGAAGATAAATACATTAGTTATTCAAGAAAGTTTCATTTGATTTAATGACCAGAGTTAAACGGGGATATACAGCTCGAAGACGTCGAAAAAAAATTTGTCTATTTGTCTCAACCTTTATAGGGGCTCATTCAAGACTTACTCGAACGAGTACTCAACAAAGAATGAGAGCTTTGGGTTCCTCTCATCGAGATAGGAGCAGGAAAAAGAGAGATTTTCGTCGTTTGTGGATCACTCGGATAAATGCAGTAACTCGTGAGGATATGGTATCCTATAGTTATAGTAGATTCATACACAATCTGTACAAGAAACAATTGCTTCTGAATCGTAAAATACTTGTGCAAATAGTCCTATCAAATAAGATTTGTTTTGATATGATTTCAAATAAAATCATTAATCAATCAAATACAAATAAAGGAATAAAAGAATCTTAATAGAATATAAGAATATACTATACAGGAAACAAGAATGATTGAAACAGAATTTCCCGGAGTCCATTCTCCGGGAAGATAGAAGAAAAAGAAATTAAGATTTGAAATAAACGAGCATCTTTCAAAAAAAAATTTATTACCCATTTTTCCTTTTTTATAACACAAGAATAAACTCGGGATTCTAGGTTTTTCGAGCAAAACATTAATCTGAGCTTGAGTTCCTATTGGAGTTTTGAGGAGTATGTCTATTTATTTTTGGTTCTAGGACCTGTAGTTCTAGGGATCGACTCCCCTCTCTCCAATTGTTTCTCATTATTACGAAAAGGTAACGAAGATAAAATACGAGCTTGTTTTATAGCAATAGTAATTAATCGTTGTTGTTTCAAGGTCAACCTATTCATCCGTCTAGATAAGATTTTTCCTTGTTCACTAATAAATCGACTAATTAAACTCATGTTTCTATAATCGATTCGATCCCCCGATCCAATTGGGGGTAAACGCCTACGAAAAGATCGCTTGTATTTACGAAAAGGTTGTTTGTATTTATCCATGGTTTGCTTATTCCTTGTTTGTTTATTTCTTATACTTATATCTTTTATTTCTTATACTTATATCTTATATATAATTATATATATAATTATATAATATTCTTATATATTATATAATATTCTTAATATATAAATATATAATTATAATTTAATATAATTTAATAATTTAGAATTATAATAATATAATAATAATGAAATATTATATAATAATTAGAATATAAATATAAATAAAATAATCTAGAAAATACAATTCTACTTTTTTTTATTCATTTAAGATCCGACCAAAATAGGATTTGGTTTGTATTATCTATGTAAAGATGTCAAGTTCTTACTCTTCCCGCTCCTTGGAAAAATCACACATGCATTCTGTTCCATCTATTTCTTTATTTCCCCATGAATCATATATTTTTGACAATAGCGACAAAATTTTCTCAATTCTAATCGATTGGGTGTATTGTGTCGATTCTTTTGAGTAATATATCTAGAAAAGCCCGGCGATTCTTTATTGACACCCTTTCGAACACAACTGATACATTCCAAAATCACTATAATTCTGATATCTTTACCCTTGGCCATGGACCTCCTTTTCATTTTGGATCGACTTCACTTTTTAACTCTCCTCATTTTTGTTTTTGATCCGAACCAAAAACAAAATAAAATAAAAAATATATATTTACTAACTAGAGATGGAATTTAAAAATATTATTATTATTAGAAGTCGAATGACTTCGAAGTACTATAATCTAAAACAATAAAGAAAGAGAGTCATATTCATTAATAGAAGTTCATTAATATTAATATAAGAATATTAAATATAGTAATAATTAAGTAATACAATTTTTTCTAACTAGGAATTATTCCTTTCCTATCCTAATTCCTAATCCACATTTCTATTTCTTTTATCCCAAATTATATCGTAGATTCACTGTATTTTGACTGAGGTTCGATACACTTTTTTTTCCTATCCTAAAGAAAAGGGGATCTAAATTGAAGCCATGTTACGTGGAATGGTATCTCAAATCTTCTTCATTTCTTCACATATCAATACAAGACAAGAATTCAATTAGAATTAAAAAAAGGGGAATGACAAGGCATCTGGAAATAAACGATTAATTTCTATCAATAGACCCGCTAAAGACCCAAACCATAGAGTGGTTAGCACAGGTGCCGTGGAGAGATATGTTTTTATATCTCGCATTTTAAATCCTCCTTCTTCTTTGATATTTATTTATTTTAAATTTTTTTCTTTATTTTTTTTCTTTATTATTAATCAATTAATCATTATATTATTATATTATATTTATATTATATATTTATTATTATATATTATATAATTATTATATTTATTATATATTTATATTATTATTATATATTATATATTTATATTATAATATTTATTATTATATTATATATATATATATATGTTATATGTTAATAATATATATGTTATGTTATATATTATATATTGTTGATATGTTAATAATATATATGTTTATGTTATATTAGTTAGATATTAGTTATATTAAGTTAATTACGTTATAGTAAATATTATTATAATTCTAATTTAATATTAAATATTATAATATTAATTTATAATATTAATATAATATATAATAATAATATATTTTTAGATTTTAAATATTTTAATTATTTAATTTTCATATTAATTATTTATAATTATTTTTTTATTTTATTTTAATATTTTAATTTTCATATTTATTTTTGAATATATAATTTATATAATTTATATAATATATAATTAGAATAATTAGAAATTAATATAATTATAAATAATAAA